GTTCCTGTAGTTGAGAACAACAATGGCTTTTCAAGCCGTAGTCCTTGGATTTGAGCCAAGCGGGAATAAATGACTTATTTTGTGATTTTTCTTGGAACTTGTTTTATATTGGGGGTTTTGGCTGTAGCGTCTAATCCTTCGCCATACTATGGGGTGGTGGGGTTGGTGGTGTCGTCAGTGGTAGGGTGTGGGTGGTTGGTGAGTTTGGGCGTCTCTTTCGTCTCTTTGGCGTTGTTTTTGGTGTATTTAGGGGGGATGTTAGTGGTTTTTGTTTATTCTGTGTCGTTAGCTGCAGATCCTTATCCTGAGGCTTGGGGGGATTGACGGGTGGTGGGGTATGGTTTAGGTTTTATTTTGGTGGTGTTTGTTGGGGCGGTTTTGGGGGGTTTTGTTGATTTTTGAAAGGCTGGGGTGGTTACTGTTGATGGTGGGGGTGTGTCTTTTGTTCGGTTGGATTTTAGTGGGGTTGCGGTGTTTTATTCGTGGGGGGTTGGGTTATTTTTGGTAGCTGGGTGAGGTTTGTTGTTGGTTTTGTTTGTTGTGTTGGAGCTTGTGCGTGGGTTGTCTCGGGGGGCGATTCGGGCAGTTTAGGGGTTTCAGAAAGTAGTTTATTTGAAAACACCAGCTTTGGGAGCTGGCGAGGGAGGTTTAATTCCTCTCTTTCTGAGATACTCTAAGAAGGGTGAAGTCTTCAGTTTTTGGTTTACAAGACCAATGTTTTTCATAAACTATTAGAGTATTTTAGTAGTTGAGTATTTTGTTTTCTAGTGTTCCGATTGTAGGGAAGAGGATGAGTAGGATGCTGAAGTAAGAGAGGGATGCTATTTGGCCAATGATAATGAAGGGGTGCTCTACTGGTTGGCTTCCAATTCAGGTTAGGATGAGGAGGTTGGCTACTAAAAGTCAGAATAGGGCTTGGGAGAGTGGTCGGAAGGTTATTGTCCGTTGTTTAGACTTGTGGAGGAAGGGGATTAGGAGGAGGATGAGCACTGAGGCTGCTAGGGCTAGGACGCCTCCGAGTTTGTTAGGGATTGATCGTAGGATAGCGTAGGCGAACAAGAAATATCACTCTGGCTTGATGTGTGGGGGGGTTATCAGTGGGTTTGCTGGGGTGAAGTTTTCCGGGTCTCCTAGAAGGTTGGGGGAGAATAGGGCTAGTGTTAGGAGTGGGATGAATATGAGGGCTAGACCTAGGATGTCTTTGAAGGAGTAGTATGGGTGGAAGGGGATTTTGTCAGAGTTGGATGAGATACCTAGAGGGTTGTTTGATCCTGACTCGTGTAGGAATGTGAGGTGGATGATGGTGATCCCTGCGATTACGAAGGGGAGTAGGAAGTGTAGGGCGAAGAATCGGGTGAGGGTTGGGTTATCGACTGAGAACCCTCCCCAAGCTCATTCTACTAAGGTTTGCCCGATGTAGGGGATTGCTGAGAATAAGTTTGTGATGACGGTGGCCCCTCAGAATGACATTTGGCCTCATGGAAGTACATAGCCTACAAAGGCGGTTGCTATGAGTGTAAGGAGGAGGATTACTCCTGTGTTTCAGGTTTCTTTATATAGGTAGGAGCCGTAGTATAGGCCTCGTCCGATGTGAAGGAAGATGCAGATGAAAAAGAATGAAGCGCCGTTTGCATGGAGGTTTCGGATGAGTCAGCCGTACTGTACGTTTCGGCATGTGTAAGCTACCGAGGAGAAGGCGAGGGTTGTATCTGCTGTGTAGTGTGTGGCCAGTAGGAGGCCGGTGAGGATTTGGGTTATAAGGCAGACTGCTAATAGGGAGCCGAAATTTCATCAGGCAGAGATGTTGGATGGGGCGGGGAGGTCGATTAAGGAGTTGTTGATTATTTTTAATAGGGGGTGGGATTTTCGGATGTTGGGTGCCATTAAGTTTATTTTGGGGAGAGTAGAATCACTGTGAGAATTGTGAGAGCGAAGGAACCCAGGTAAGATTTGATTAGGCCTGTGTGGAGTGTGGTTGAGATTTTACTCATGGTGAGGTGTAAGTTAGCAAGGCCTTCGGGGCCTATTTTTTTGTACCATGCTATGTCAATTAAGTGGGATGCAATTTTTTGTCCGGTGTGAAGTAGGATCAGAGGGTTGGTTCGGTGCAGGAGTGGGTTGAAGTAGCCCAGYGAGGAAGAGAAGTTTGTGAGGGGGTTCTGTTTTGGGGGAGTAAGAGAGTGTGTTAGGCTTGAAAGTTCTAGGGCTAGGATGATTCCTAGGGCTGTAACAATGACAGTGGCGGTTTTTGTGATGGTGGGTATAGTTATTGGGGGGGTTTTGGGGGGGAGGATGAGGGATGAGATTAATAGGCCCGCTATGATGCTGCCGAGGGCTAGTCAGATGATTGGTAGGATAGCTGAAGGGGTGTTTTCGTTGATGGGGGTGATTGTTGGGGTCCGTGTATATCCTGTTTGGACTAATAGGGTTATACGAAGGCTGTAGGTTGAGGTGAAGGATGTGGCAAGTAGTGTAAGTAAGAGGGCTCAGCTGTTGATGTATGAGGTGTTTAGGCTTTCAATGATTAGGTCTTTTGAGTAGAAGCCGGCTAGGAATGGAGTGCCTATTAGAGCGAGGTTGCCGATGGTTAGGCAGGAGGTAGTTGTTGGGAGGGTTTTTTGTAGGCACCCTATTTTGCGAATGTCTTGTTCCCCGCCTAAGCTGTGGATGATTAGTCCGGAGCATAGGAATAGTATGGCTTTGAAGAAGGCATGGGTAGAGATGTGGAGGAAGGCTAGTTGTGGGAGATCTAAGCCAATTGTAACTATTATGAGGCCTAGTTGACTGGAAGTGGAGAAGGCAATGATTTTTTTAATATCGTTCTGTGTGAGGGCGCATGTTGCAGCGAATAGTGTTGATAGGGCACCTAGGCATAGGCATATTGTTAGGGCTGTTTTGTTAGATGTYAGGAGAGGGTGGGTGCGGATGAGCAGGAAAATTCCGGCTACCACTATTGTGCTGGAGTGGAGTAGAGCGGAGACTGGGGTTGGGCCTTCTATTGCTGCCGGGAGTCACGGGTGGAGGCCAAATTGGGCAGATTTTCCTGTGGCGGCTAGGATTAGGCCAAGGAGGGGGAGGGTGGGTGTTTGGTTTGGTTGTGTGATTTGTTGGATCTCTCAGGTGTTTAGTGAGGAAGCCAGTCATGCTATACTTAGGATGAGACCAATGTCTCCAATTCGGTTGTAGATTATGGCCTGTAGTGCAGCTGTGTTAGCTTCAGCCCGTCCTTGTCATCAGCCGATGAGGAGGAATGATATGATTCCCACTCCTTCCCACCCCACGAATAGAAGGAATATGTTGTTTGCGACAGTTAATGTAAGTATTGCAATAAGGAAGATAAGAAGGTAGGTGAAGAATTTTGTGATAAATGGTTCGGAGGCTATGTACCATGTTGCGAATTCTAGGATTGATCAGGTTACGAATAGTGCAATGGGGAAGAATATTATGGAGTACATGTCTATTTTTAGGGAGATGGGAATTTTGAAGTTTGGGATGAATTGTCATTCCCAGTGAGTTGTGATGGTATCTACTCCGGAGTGGATGAAGATGGCTGTTGGGATGAGGCTGATTATGAAGGCGGTTTTAACAGTTTTGGTGATGGATGGAGGAGAGTTTTTTAGTTTTAGTAGAGGGGGGAGGATGATGGGGATGAGAAGGGTGAGTAATGTTAATGGTGTGAGGGTGTTGAGGAGTAGTGCTGTCTCCATTACTTTTACTTGGATTTGCACCAAGATGAATGGTTCCTAAGACCAGTGGATTACTCTTATCCTTTAAAAGTTAAGGGGGCCGAGGTTTAAAGCTCGGATGCAGGAGTTAGCAGTTCTTGCTGGCTTGGGCCACCCCTCGGCGAACAAGGAGAGTTAAACTCCTATTTTTAGGATCACAATCTAATGTTTGGGTTAAACTATGTTTGCATAGAGGGGTTCCTGAGATTAGTTCTGGTTTGAGGATGAGTGCTAGTATGGGGATGATGTGGAGGATTATTAGGAGGTGCTCTCGAGTGTTTGAGTTGGGGGTTGTTGTGATGTGGCTGGGTAGGGTGCCTCGTTGGGTTGAGAGTAGTATATAGAGGGTGTAGGAGGCGGTTAAGAGTGTTGCGACTCCGGTTAAGATGATTGTAGGGGTGGATCAGTTGAAGAGGGCGATTATGATTGTTAGTTCTGCTATCAGGTTGGTTGTTGGGGGCAGGGCTATGTTGGTTAGGTTGGCCAGGAGTCATCATGTTGATATTAGTGGTAGAAGGGGTTGGAGGCCTCGTGTGAGGATGAGGATACGGCTGTGAGTTCGTTCATAGTTTGTGTTTGCTAGGCAGAATAGGAGGGAGGAGGTTAGTCCATGGGAAATTATGAGGATTATTGCGCCTGAGAATGATCATTGAGTTTGGATCATGCTTGCGGCGATTACTAGGCCTATGTGGCTTACGGATGAGTAGGCGATGAGGGATTTTAGGTCTGTTTGACGTAGGCAGATGGAGCTGGTTATGAGGGCGCCCCATAAGGCTAGGGTGAGGAAGGGGTAGTGTAAGTAGTTGGACATGGGTTCTATTAATAGGGTGATTCGTATGATGCCATACCCTCCTAGTTTTAATAGTAGGGCGGCAAGTAGCATGGAGCCTGCGATTGGTGCTTCTACGTGGGCTTTAGGGAGTCATAGGTGCAGGCCGTATAGGGGTGCTTTAACTATGAATGCTATTAGGAGGGCTAGGCTGGATAATAGACTTGTTCAGGATGCGGGGAGGTTTGGGTGGGTGAGCTTGATAATGGGTAGGTGGAGGGTTCCAGTTTTTGTGTGGAGATAGAGGATGGAGATTAGTAGGGGCAGTGAGCTAATGAGGGTATAGAATAGAAGGTAAATTCCTGCGCTGAGTCGTTCTGGTTGGTTTCCTCAGCGTGTAATTAGGATGAGGGTTGGGATTAGGGTTGCCTCAAATGAAATGTAGAATAGTATAAGTTCTGTTGCTGAGAAGGCTAGGATGATAAATGGTTGGATAATGATTAGGGTGGAGATAAATATCCGCTTTCGTTTGTGGGGTTCGTGTTGCAGGTGGCCTTGGCTGGCCATGATTATAAGGGGGAGGAATCAGCAGGAGAGGATTAGAAGGGGGGTTGAGATTTGATCTGTGCCCGTTCAAGGGGTTAGGTTTTTTATAGGGTAGTATGATGGGGTTAATCAATGTAGGCTGATTAGGGCAATTAAGAGGCTATGTGTTGTGGTGTTGGTTCATATGGATTTTGTTGGGGATAGGAGGGCTGTGGGTAAGAGTATGATTGTTGGTAAGATGATTTTTAGCATTGTAAGAGGTTTAGGTTGTGGAGGTGATCAGAGCCATGTGTTCGTGTAGAGGCTACTAGTATGGCTAGGCCTGTGCCAGCTTCGCATGCTGAGAAGGCTAATATTAGGATAGGTACGAGGGTGAATGATGGGGTTTGGTTTTCTACTGGTCAGATCGAAAGGGGGATGAATATGGATAGTATTATGCTTTCCAGGCATAGTAGGGCGGAGATGAGGTGCGTTCGATGGAATGCTAATCCTAAGCTGCTGAATGTGAATGCAGAGTAGAAGCTGAAGTGTAGGGGAGACATGAGAAAGTTATAGGTGGAGCTATAATTTGCTGGGTCGAAACCAGCTGTCTTGTTTAGACTAACTTTCTATTACTCTGCTCATTCTAAGCCACCTTGTGTTCACTCGTAAATGAGGCCCAGTGTGAGGAGAGTAATGATAGTAGCGGCTCAAGTGAGTGTTGTTGTTGGGGATGTAAGTTGGATGGCCCATGGGAGGGGGAGGAGCAGGGCGATTTCTAGATCAAATAGGAGGAATAGGATGGCTACTGAGGAAGAATCGGACTGAGAATGGGAGTCGAGCCGATCCTAGTGGGTCGAATCCACATTCGTACGGTGACAGTTTTTCTGTATCCGGGGTTGTTTGGGCTAGTCAGAAGTTTACAAGGGTTAGTGCGGTGCTTAGTGTAAAGGACAGGGATAGTATGAATGTGAGTGTGTTCATTGCTCTTCTCCGGGTTGGTGCCAGATTTTAGAGATTGGAAGTCAATTGTAATAAGTATACTAGAAGAGCAGGATCCTCATCAGTACATGGATATGTATAAGAAGAGTCAGATGATGTCTACGAAGTGTCAGTATCAGGCTGCTGCTTCAAATCCGAAGTGGTGGCTTGATGTAAAGTGGAATTTAATTAGTCGTAAGAGGCAAACTGCTAGGAAGGATGATCCGATAATCACGTGTAGTCCATGGAATCCTGTGGCAACGAAGAATGTAGAGCCATAGACACTGTCGGCAATTGAGAAGGAGGCTTCGTGGTATTCTATTGCTTGTAGGGCGGTGAAGTAGAATCCGAGGAGGATTGTAAGGGTTAGTGCATGGATGGCTTGTTTTCGGTTTCCTTCTGTGATGCTGTGGTGGGCTCATGTTACGGTAACGCCTGAGGCTAGGAGGATTGCTGTATTTAGTAGGGGTACTTCGAGGGGGCTTAGGGGTTTGATTCCTGTTGGGGGTCATTGTCCCCCTAGCTCTGGTGTTGGGGCCAGGCTTGAGTGGAAGAAGGCTCAGAAGAATCCTAGGAAGAAGAAGGCTTCTGATGTGATGAAGAGGACTATTCCGTATCGTAGACCTTTTTGGACGGTTGGAGTGTGATGGCCTTGGAAAGTGCCTTCTCGGATTACGTCTCGTCATCATTGAAGTATGACTAGAAGTATAGAAAGGAGTCCCATTATTAATAGGGCTAGTGAGTTATAATGGAATCATATGATTAGGCCGGAGGTAGTTAGTAGTGCTGCGGTTGCGCCAAAGATTGGTCATGGGCTTGGGTCGACTATATGGTAGGAGTGTGCTTGGTGTGCCATTAAATGTTCTCTTGTAAGTACAGGCTTAGGAGGAGGACAAAGACGTAAGCTTGAATTATTGCTACTGCTACTTCTAGAATGGTGAGTAGGAATAAGATGAGTGCTGTTAGAGCGGAGATTGATGGTATTATTGGCAGTAAGGTGATTGTGGCTGTGGAGATGAGTTGGATGAGTAGGTGGCCGGCTGTGAGGTTTGCTGTTAGGCGGACTCCTAAAGCTAATGGTCGAATGAGTAGGCTGGTCGTTTCGATTAGGATTAGGGCAGGGATTAATGGTGTTGGGGTGCCTTCGGGGAGCAGGTGTGCTAAGGAAGTAGAGGGCTGATTTCGTAAGCCTGTTAGTAGGGTGGCTAGTCATAGTGGCAGGGCTAGGGCTATGTTTATGGATAGTTGAGTGGTAGGAGTGAAGGTGTATGGGAGGAGACCAAGGAGGTTGATGGAGAGGAGTAGGAGGATAAGTGAGGTTAATAGGAGGGCTCATTTGTGGCCTGCTTTGTTCAGGGGAGTTATTAATTGTTTGGTAATTAGGTGGGTAAGTCAGAGTTGGATGGTGGAGAGACGGTTGTTGATTCATCGGTGCCCTGGTGATGGAAGTAGGAGGGCTGGGAGGAGAAGTGATGGGAGGATTAGTGGGATTCCTAGTAGGTAGGGGCTTGAAAATTGGTCGAAGAAGCTTAGGTTCATGGTCAGGTTCAGGGGATAGGTTTTGTTGTTATGGTTTTGTTTACAGGGTTATTTGCGGAGGTGAATGATAGTAGCTTAGGTTGAATAAGTAGGGAAAAGGTAAATCAGGTTAAAAGTATAATGGAGAATCATGGGTTAGGGTTTAGTTGAGGCATATCATTAAGGGGGAGGGCATCCCCTTTCTCTAGCTTAAAAGGCTAGTGCTGATACATAGCTTCTTAACGGTTAAGATGATAGTAGTGAGGATCAGGCTTCGAAGTGTTTTAGGGGAGTAGATTCCACTACAATGGGCATATAGCTGTGGTTAGCTCCGCAGATTTCTGAGCATTGTCCATAAAACACTCCGGGTCGTGTAGTAATAAAGGAGGTTTGGTTTAATCGTCCTGGAATTGCGTCCGTTTTTACTCCAAGAGTGGGTACAGCTCACGAGTGGAGGACGTCGTCGGCGGTGATGATTATTCGGATGGGTGATTCTATGGGGATTACGATGCGATGGTCGACTTCTAGGAGACGGAAGTGGCCCAGGGGTAGATCTGTTGTTGGGACTATGTAGGAGTCAAATGACAGGTCTTTGAAGTCTGTATACTCATAGGTTCAATACCACTGATGTCCGATGGCTTTTAGGGTGAGGTCAGGCTCGTCGACTTCGTCTATCATATAGAGGATCTGGAGGGAGGGGAGGGCAAGTAGGACTAGGACGATGGCGGGCAGGATAGTTCAAATTAATTCAACTTCTTGGGCGTCTACAGTGTTTGACGATAGTTTTTCTATGAGTATAAGGGTGAGGAGGTAGAGTACTAGGGTACAGATTGCTAGTGCTACTATTAGAGCATGGTCGTGAAATTCAACGAGTTCTTCTATGATAGGGGATGAGGCATCTTGAAATCCTAGTTGGGAGTGATTGGCCATATGAGATGTACAGGGCTTGCACCTGTGATTTAGTCTTGACAAGTCTATGTAATTGGTTTACTAACGTCTCATAAGAAAGAAGCATTAAATGGTTTGATGCGGTTGGCTTGAAACCATCATGTGAGGGTTCGATTCCTTCCTTTCTTGTACTTGGACAAAGGCTGGTTCTTCGAAGGTGTGATATGGGGGTGGGCAGCCGTGGATTCATTCAATGTTGGTAGCGGTTAGTTCGGGCTGAAGTACTTTTCGTTTTGTGGAGAAGGCTTCTCAGACGATAAATATGAGCATGATTACGGCTGTTATTGAGATTAAGGAGCCGATTGAGGATAATGTGTTTCATAGTGTGTAGGCGTCTGGGTAGTCTGAGTATCGTCGGGGCATTCCAGCTAGGCCTAAGAAGTGTTGAGGAAAGAAGGTTAGGTTGACTCCGGCAAATATTACTCCGAAGTGTGCCTTTGTTCATGATGGGTGTAAGGTGAAGCCTGTGAAGAGGGGAAATCAGTGGGTAAATCCTGCTAAAATGGCAAAAACTGCCCCCATTGAGAGGACATAGTGGAAGTGGGCAACTACGTAGTAGGTGTCATGAAGGGCGATATCTAGTGAGGAGTTGGCGAGGACGATTCCTGTCAGCCCTCCGATAGTGAACAGGAAGATGAAACCCAGGGCCCATAGCATGGGGGGATCTCATTTGATTGTTCCTCCGTGCAGGGTTGCTAATCAGCTGAAAACTTTAATGCCAGTTGGGATGGCGATGATTATGGTGGCTGATGTGAAGTAGGCTCGGGTGTCTACGTCCATCCCAACTGTAAATATGTGGTGGGCCCATACAATAAAGCCGAGGAATCCGATTGACAGCATTGCTCATACTATTCCTATGTATCCGAACGGTTCTTTTTTCCCTGCATAGTAGGCTACTACGTGCGAGATAATTCCGAAGCCTGGGAGGATGAGGATGTAAACTTCAGGGTGGCCGAAGAATCAAAATAAGTGTTGGTATAGGACTGGGTCTCCTCCTCCTGCTGGGTCAAAGAATGTGGTGTTAAGGTTGCGGTCAGTGAGTAGCATAGTGATTCCAGCTGCTAGGACTGGCAGGGAGAGGAGTAACAGGATGGCGGTAATGAGTACGGATCATACAAATAGGGGTGTTTGGTATTGTGATAGTGCGGGGGGTTTTATGTTGATGATAGTGGTGATGAAGTTGATGGCTCCTAGGATGGAGGACACACCTGCTAGGTGTAGAGAGAAGATGGCTAGGTCTACTGATGCACCAGCGTGGGCGAGGTTACCGGCTAGAGGGGGGTAGACGGTTCATCCTGTGCCAGCCCCAGCCTCCACGGTGGAGGAGGCTAGTAGGAGGAGGAAAGAGGGGGGAAGGAGTCAGAAGCTTATGTTGTTTATGCGTGGGAATGCTATGTCTGGGGCACCGATTATAAGTGGAACTAATCAGTTTCCGAAGCCGCCGATTATAATGGGTATGACCATAAAGAAGATTATGATGAAGGCATGGGCTGTGACAATCACATTATAGATTTGGTCATCTCCTAAGAGAGTTCCAGGTTGTCCCAGTTCTGCACGGATTAATAGGCTAAGTGCTGTGCCGGCTATGCCTGCCCATGTGCCGAAAATTAGGTAAAGAGTGCCAATGTCTTTGTGGTTGGTTGAGAATAGTCATCGGTTGATAAAAGTCACAGGTAAGATGGCTGAGTGTTGAAGCGTTAGGCTGTAGTCCTTTTTACAGAGGTTCAATTCCTCTTCTTATCGACCCTGTAGTGAAGTTCATAGTGAGTTGCAAGCTCGTTGATGTACACTAGAGTGTGCCGGGGTCTGTAGGCAGAAGCCAATAGGTGTCGGCGTTTAGCTGTTAACTAGAACTGTATGGGATCGAAGCCCATCTGCCTAGGGGAAGGCCTTAGCTTAATTAAAGTGTCTGACTTGCATTCAGAAGATACAGGTTAATATCCTGTTGGTCTTAGTTGAACAGAAACTAAGAGAGTTTAACTCTTATTTAAGGCTTTGAAGGCCTTTGGTTTGGGTGTCGGTTAATCCTAAGTTTCTATAGTATGGTGATAATTAGGGGGGAGAGGGGTAGTAGGGCAGTTGATAGTACAGTTAGGATAGCGGTAGGGGTATTTAGGGTTTTATTAGTTCGTCAGAGTTTTATGTGGTTAGATGAGTTGGGGGGGAGTGTGATTGTTGAGTGGTATGCGAGTCGGAGGTAGAAGAATAGGCTTAGGAGTGATAGTATTGTGATGATTGTAGCAGCTGGGGTTATTTCTTGTTTAGTGAGTTCTTGAATGATAAGTCATTTTGGCATGAAGCCGGTTAGTGGTGGAAGTCCGGCTAGGGAGAGGAGTGTTAGTATTACGGTTGCGTTTAGTATCGGGGTCTTTGTTCATGAGATGAGTATTGTTGATAGTTTTAGGACTTTGATTTGGGCGAGGGATAAGAATACGGTTGTTGTTATTACTATGTAAAGGATGAAGGTGAGAGTGGTAAGTTTAGGGTTATAGGAGATGACCATGATTATTCAGCCTAGGTGAGAGATGGATGAGAAGGCTAGGATCTTTCGTGTTTGTGTTTGGTTTAGCCCTATTCAGCCTCCGACTAGTGCGGAGGAGATTGCTAGGAGGGTGAGTAGGGCAGGGTTGAGGGATTGTGATGTGAGTAGGAGGAGGGTTATTGGGGGGAGTTTTATTAGGGTGGAGAGTAATAGGGCGGTGGTTAGGGAGGAGCCTTGGAGTACTTCTGGGAATCAAAAGTGAAACGGCACTAGTCCTAATTTGATCGCGATTGCTATTGTTAGAACCAGGCATGATGTGGGGTGGTTTAGTTGTGTAATGTCCCATTGCCCAGTGGATCAAGCGTTGCTTATGCTTGAGAAGAGAATTAGGGCTGATGCAGTTGATTGGGTAAGGAAGTATTTGATGGCAGCTTCAATTGCTCGGGGGTGATGGGATTTGGAGATAAGGGGAATGATAGCTAAGGTGTTGATTTCTAGGCCCGTCCAGGCCAGGACTCAGTGGTTGCTGGAGATTGTGATGCTGGTTCCTATGATGAGGCTCGCCGTGGAGATTAGTTTTGCATGGGGGTTCATTAGTAGGGGAAGGAGTTAAACCATCGTTTTCGGGGTATGGGCCCGATAGCTTAATTAGCTGACCCTACTAGAAAATAATATAGAGGGAGTATGGAGAGTTTTGATCTCTTCTGTGTAGGTTCGATTCCTACTTTTCTAGGGTTGAGGAAGTGAGAGGGTTGTTGTACCTCTATGTTCACTTTATCATAGTGATCCTTTTTGTTCAGGCACGCTTCCTTAGGCTGGAGGGAGTCCGGCGTAGCTAATTGGCATGCTAGTGTGTCATAGGCATAAGGCTAAGGTTAGGGGGAGGAAGTTTTTTCATAGAAGATGCATTAATTGGTCATAGCGGAATCGTGGATATGAGGCTCGGACCCATAGGAATGAGGATGAGAGGAGGAGGGTCTTTGTGGCTAGTGCAATAGGGAATAGTTCTGGGGAGGGGCTTAGGAAGCTTGGGTTGAGGAATAGGATGGTAGTTAGTGTGTTTATTAATATGATGTTGGCGTATTCAGCTAGGAAGAATAGGGCAAATGGTCCGGCAGCGTATTCTACGTTGAATCCTGAGACAAGCTCGGATTCACCCTCTGTGAGGTCAAATGGGGCACGGTTTGTTTCGGCGAGGGTAGAAATATACCATATTATTGCGAGGGGCCATGAGGAAAAAATGAGGTAAATAGGTTCTTGGGTGATGGCTAAGGTGCTTAGGGTATAGTTGCCGCTTAATATAATTGTAGAGAGCAGGATGATGGCCAGGGTGACTTCATATGAAATCGTCTGTGCAACAGCTCGAAGAGCTCCGATTAGGGCGTACTTGGAGTTTGAGGCTCATCCAGATCAGAGGAGGGAGTAGACGGTTAGGCTTGATATAGCTAGAAGAAACAATAGTCCTAGGTTTAGGTCTGCGAGGGGGAATGGTAGAGGGAGGGGGATTCAAATGGTTAGGGCTAGGAGCAGGGCTAGAATCGGAGTAATGAGGAAGAGGAAGGGTGAGGAGGTAGAGGGTCGGATTGGCTCTTTAATAAACAGTTTCACCCCATCTGCAACGGGTTGGAGTAGACCAAAAGGGCCCACAATGTTTGGGCCCTTTCGGGCCTGCATGTAGCTTAGGATTTTTCGTTCTACAAGTGTTAAGAAGGCCACGGCGATTAGGATGGGGAGTACATAGGATATGGCTATGACTGAGAGGTTTGTTAGGGTGGGGGAGGTCATGTTGGGGTAGCTAGGGAGAGGATTTGAACCTCTGGGTAAAGGGCTTAAGCCTTTTGCATTTGCCAAGCTCTGCCACGCTAGCTAGGTCCTTTTCTTGGAGCTGGATGTGGTGTGGTGGAGTTTCTTGGCAGTTGAGTTGGATTCATTGCTTAGAAGACTGGGGTGTGCTTGTGGTATTGACCCCACTTCTCCGGTCCTTTCGTACTAGGAGGAGTATGTTCATAGATAGAAACCGACCTGGATTGCTCCGGTCTGAACTCAGATCACGTAGGACTGTTAATCGTTGAACAAACGAACCCTTAATAGCGGCTGCACCATTAGGTTGTCCTGATCCAACATCGAGGTCGTAAACCTCCTTGTCGATACGGGCTCTTGGAGGAGATTGCGCTGTTATCCCTGGGGTAGCTTGGTCCATTGATCAATTATATTGGATCTAGTTACTGTTGGTACTTTGAGGGGTTGGTCTTAGTTAAGAGTTGTGGTCTGCAGGTTTGGAGGATTTTTTTTTCTCCAAGGTCACCCCAACCGAAAAATGTCGACCAGGGGAGGTGTACGTGTGGGTGGGCCTAATAGGGTTGTGTAGGTGGGAGGGTGGTCGTGATTTTAAAGTTCCACAGGGTCTTCTCGTCTTATGGTCACATTCTCGTTTTTGCACGAGGATACTAATTTCATTGATTACCTGCAGGAGACAGTTAAGACCTCGTTTAGCCATTCATACAAGTCTCAATTTATGGGACAATTGATTGCGCTACCTTCGCACGGTTAGGATACCGCGGCCGTTAAACGTTGTGGGTCACTGGGCAGGCATCACCTTCAATACTTGTTGTTGGCTGAAGGCTATGTTTTTGGGAAACAGTCGGGTCTTTGGTTTGCCGAGTTCCTTCTGTAGGTTTTAATCGTCCTAGGGGCGCTCCTGGGTTGGTTTAACAGATTGTGGCTATACGTGTTGCTTGTTGGTGTGGGAGTATAGGTTGGGTTCTGTTAATAATATGTTGATGTAAGTTTACGCCACAGGGAGGAAGGCTCCAAATTACTCATTTTAGCATTGATTCTTCTATTGTCATAGGTTGACCTGCTTTAGTTGAGGGAGTCGAATGGGGTTTCGAATTTTTAATGGGGGAAGCTTTGACGCACTCTTTTGTTGATGGCTGCTTGAAGGCCCACGGTATGAGGAGGGAGGTTTGTTATCCGCTGGAGGAGGTTGTGTTCTTTTTCGATGGAGCTGTACCTCCATTGAATTGCTCTTAACTCCGATGTGTGGTAAAGTTAGGTGGATGTCTTTAGGGCGTGGGTTAAGGGGGAACTTAGATTCGTTTCGCAGGTAACCAGCTATCACCCAGCTCGATTGGCTTTTCACCTCTACTAGCGAGTCGTCCCACTCTTTTGCGACAGAGACGGGTTCGCTCAACTTTAGCTGCTCGCAAGTAGCTCGCTTGGGTTTCGGGGAGACAAACTTTAGTTCGCTTTGCTTGATTGTTCTTGCTAAATCATGATGCAAGAGGTACAAGGGTTGGTCTTTACTATTTGCTGCTTAGGGTTTTCATTGTTATTTCATCTTTCCCTTGCGGTACAGTTGGCCTCTATTGCGCCTTAGGTTCTTTTCTATCGCCTATACTAGGATGGGTTAGAATGCTTTGGTTATGGGGGAGGTAGTGAGTTTTTTATACTGGGAGTTCAGGTTGGTTGGGCTAGAGGGAGGGCAGATCAAGGTGACCCTATCTATTGAGGGCATCTTTCAGGTGTAAGCTGAATGCTTTGGGATTATAGCTACACCTTGAGTGGTCTAAGTGCACCTTCCGGTACACTTACCTTGTTACGACTTACCTCGTCTTTAGCCGGGAAGGGGTATTATTTATTAGTACTGGTGACTTGTGAAGAGGGTGACGGGCGGTATGTACGTGCCTCAGGGCCATCTTAAAGTGAGCTTAAGGGGGAGTGGTCTCACTTTACTGCTAAATCCTCCTTCCAAGGGTGGGTTTCACACCCTTTTTCGTTTGTTCTATGCTAGAAAATGTAGCCCATTTCTTCCACCCCATGGGCTATACCTTGACCTGTCTTGTTAGCGGGGGGCTGTTGAGCTCACTGTTGTTCTTTCATTGGAGGTGGGCTGGCGACGGCGGTATGTAGGCTGTGTTGGCAAGGGGTGGTTGGGTGGATCGTGGATTATCGATTACAGAACAGGCTCCTCTAGGTGGGTTTGGGGCACCGCCAAGTCCTTAGAGTTTTAAGCGTTTGTGCTCGTAGTTCTCAGGCGGATACGTGTGTGGAGAAAGAGGTATCTAAATTTAGGGCTAGGCATAGTGGGGTATCTAATCCCAGTTTGGACCCTAGCTTTCGTGGGTTAAAATTAGTCATGGAGGCTAAGATGGTTTTGGGATTGGGCTTAGGTGGGTCTTGGGCTTATGACAGCTTGGCCACATTTTGATCTTAGTGGGTGCAGATAACATATGTCCACTCTTTACGCCGGGTGTCTATTGATTTGGGTTTCTTGTATGGCCGCGGTGGCTGGCACAAGATTTACCAACCCTAAGTTGCCATGGCTAAGTCAAGTTTGCACTTATTGCTTAAGGTTAATTACTGCTGAGTACCCGTGGGGGTGTGGCTTGGCAAGGCGTCTTGGGCTACTTATGAGTGTGCCTGATACCTGCTCCTTTTGCTTGGGGAAGATTTAGGGGCATTTTCACTGGAGTGCGGATACTTGCATGTATATGTCTAGCAAAAACCAATAGTAAGGTTAGGACTAAGTCTTTTGCCCGCAGGTAGTATGGGTACCGTCTTGGCATCTTCAGTGCCATGCTTTGGGGCTAAGCTATGGGGGCTTTATAGTGGAGAAGGGCAGGTTTGGTTGTTTGTTAATCGACAATATAAATAATGTTTGTTTGTGAGGGGGATTAGGTGCTGTGCAAATTTATGTTTTTAGTGATGTGTTTTGGTAGTGGAGTTTCTCTAATAATGATGGAACATACAATGATGTATATATACATGCGATAAACGTTTGTATGGCTTTAGGGGTTTTATGCGGTGAGTTTGTATGTAATTTAGTTTTTTAAAAAATGTTTTTAAAAAACGAATTAAAAATTAAAAAAAAACAAAGAAAAAATTGTGGAGAATTTCCTAGTTTTGTGGAGAAAATAGAGGAAGTGAAAATCAGTAAAAATATGTCCGACAAGCATTCACTAAATAGCACCATTTACCGGGGGGGGTGGAAGAACCATAACCAAATGCGATCCAAAGTGCATCAGTGTCAAGATGATTCCCCATACACGCAAACCGTCTCATCGAGGGACACGAGAGGACTAGGATAGGACGCAACGCAGGAGTAGTCCAGGCTTCACTTGAATAGCACTCCGCACCCGCACTGTGAAGGGCAACCTGTGAAGAAGCCCCAAAGAGAGAAGGAACCAACAGCAATGAAGAGATAAGATGCCGCGATCACGGACTAAAGAGGGGATAAACATCCACAGATGGCCTCGTTGAGTGTGAGAAACATATGAGTTAAGCATGGGATGTGCCTGACCGAGGAACCAGAGGCACGGTGGAAGGCAAGAAGGGCGAGGGGTGTAGGGGGAAAGAATGGGCCTGAGACTAGTCATGAAGTACATTACAGGCAGGGGTTGCTGATCTCTCGTGAGGTGTACGACCAATAAATCCATCTGATACGACGAGCATAACCAAATGGGGAAGAGCATGAATATTAAGGGTATGTCCTGTGACCATTCATAGTTAGGTGACTTGTTTGTTGTCCGGGCAGGGTTATGGTGAGGAGTCAGGGAGTATGTCCTAAAGCATGAATAGACTGTACATGGAGAGAAATGGGGCATATAGAGTAATGTCCGTATACATATAATGGGTTTAGTACATATATAGTATATATTACCGGTACCATAATATATGTGGAATATAAATGTATGCACGATTATGCATAGTATACCCCCCCTGGGGGGGAAAGGGGGGGTACACTCAGTAGGGGGGTTAGGTTAAAAAAAGAAAGTT